ATACATCGAAGCTCATCGCCCACGGATAAAGAAAAACCGTTTCAACATCAAAAACAACAAAAACTAGAGCAAAGATATAATAACGGATTCGAAATTGTAACCAAGCATCGCCCATTGGTTCTATACCCGATTCATAACTAGAAAGTTTCTCTGGCCCTTCACTAATTGGGGCCAAAATTCCGGAAATGAAAAATCCCAAAATAGGGATAAGGCTTGATATTATTAGAAATGCCCAGAAAATATCATATTCGTGAAGCAGAAACATAAATGCACTCCTATGAATTATGGATGTGGAAAATATACCGGAGTTAGTTGATTCGAATTCTCATTATGAATTAATTGCCCCATAAATTGAAAATTGAGTTGAAATAATAATTCATTTTGATCAAATTGTATAGTTTGTTTGCTGTGGTCATAACGCCTTTCAAGATTCATCCAATAGAAATAGAAAATTCAATCTTACACTTACTTCAATTCTATTTTGATATGGTATAGACATATCCTGTTCTTATACAAATAAGACTTTCTTGCCTTGCTTTCACAGCACCTCGGGGTATCTCTAAAGACATTACTTCACATTGAGTTTACAATTCTATAGCAATTAAATAAATAAATAAAGGTGAAATCTTATGAAATTCATGTGTATTAGTAAGATGAATATATTATTAGCTAAGAGAATAATAATGAATAATATGAAAAGACTCATATGCTATTGGTATTATTTTTTTCATTACGATCCATAATAGCAAATTATTGCTTTTACAGAATGCATTGATCGATTCTATTATCTCTCCCTGTTTAAGATTAAATAGATTTGAAAAAGGGCCTTAGATATAAGATATAACAACTCGTGGATTCTCTATCGGAAAATTCCAATTATAGGCTTTGCTTTGAACCTATACTATCTCGTCGCCCGGCTTGCGCCCCCAAAAAGTCGAGTTATGAAATGAGAGTTTGAAGTCTTCAAAGACTCATTCCAAATATGGGTCTTTAGTACTCGAAATTAGGTTTCATATCAGTAAAAAAGTTGTTTTGAAGCAAACCTATACACTGGGGCGCAGCACGGCGATAGAGTCAGTCAAATGATAAATGATGTGATTCTGATCTATAAAAAAAAAGGATATTTTTAATGGAATCGCGAGTTAGCGGACGATTCGGCAGACAAAATGCTAAATGATAAAACCAACTCACGGAAATCAAAAGGGGGCAAACACTAATGGATTAAAAGACAATTAATTCATTATCTTTGAGACAAGACAATAAATTCTTGGGACTGCTTTTCCGCACAATAAAAGCGACGGGTCAGGGGATTGCTAATTCGGCCAAATTCCAACCCTAATATTATTGTAGAAAGTAAGCATCGGTAGAATTGGAATTTGGAATGATGGGCAATTGGTTTGGAGTAGAAAATTGGGATACAAATATAGATTGTATAACAGCCAGCCTAAGACCCATATGATTTACTATTTGATTCCATTTGTCTTGGGTCTCGTTGTAGTTTTTTTTACCCAACCCAGGCTCATGTCATGATTTTTCCTTCAAAAATCAAAAATCCCCTTCTTTTGGGTATACAAAAAGAGAAAAGGGCCTCTTGATTGTGGTCAGAGGTCAAAATCATCATATTATGTAATAGCACCATGAAGATTAATGAATATGAAGAATAGGTTTGTTTATCCGAAATTTCAAAACACCGGTTGGGTCCATTGAACTTCATTTTTACATTTTTATTAGTTTTATGCTTCGAACGATCCCCAAAGAGCGAGTGTGCTGGAATGATTCTATTCCGATGGAACAAGCACCCGGCCAGCTACAAACAATATAATACTGAGAAAAGTGAAAAGTATACTAGAATACTATAAATACACTAAAGAATTAGTAAGATAGAAAGAAAAAGAAATGCCATTTTTTTTTTTTTATTTTCAATTCATTACCAAATTAGGGCTATACGGACTCGAACCGTAGACATTCTCGGTAAAACAGATCAAACGTTTTATTATCAAAATGATTTGACCTGTTTCAAAGACCCAACATGCATTTTTTTTTTGCATTGGGCTCTTTCATCAACTGATATAAAGATCAGCTAGTCCGCCATATTTTTCTTGATAAAAAGATAACAAGATGGCTCCACGTGCTATGATTCAGTATTTGTATTTCTGCTCATGAGCAATACCAAAGTGTTTCAAAGAAGAGTTGGCTTGACGTAGGTCTGCCTATGGCCTAGATCAACCTAAGTGAAATGTAGTCTCTATCGCTCTGCTCAAAGCGTCAAATATGAAACTTTATACACCTTAAAGTTCATAGGACGAAAAGAGATTTTTTTGAGGTCCTTCTACTCATTCTACCTAGCATTGAGTGGTCTGAATATTGACCTTATCAATTATCAAATCTATGATGGGTTCGATTTTAGTGCCCAAATGGGCACCCTACATAATTATAATTGGACCAATCAAATATTTGTCAGGCTCTTGTTCTCTCGAATCCATGGAGTAAGACATCAATTTCTCAATAAGAGAAATTCTGTTGATTGCATGATGGACTCCTTTGAAAAACATTGGCGCGCGTGTAAACGAGGTGCTCTACCTAACTGAGCTATAGCCCTTTTATTTGTGAGAAATATTTTACTTTGTATTTCATGTCTTGTCAAGATGAATAGTACTATTCATCTTGACAAGACATGATTGATCTCTCATATGTTTCCTGTGAGAATATTGCTTAGAAGTCAAATTCTATCTATAATCCATCAATGTGAGGGGTTTCTTTTGTTTCTCTTTGTGATGATAAATAACCTACTTAACCCAGTGGTTAGAGTATTGCTTTCATACGGCAGGAGTCATTGGTTCAAATCCAATAGTAGGTAGAACTTATTAGATACCGCAGTCAATGGTATCTAATAAGTATTTCTACCCGCCTTCTTTATTCTTTGTTATTTATTTTGTACCTTTTCCATTCCCTGCTACTCCTATTCTATTGAATTGATTGATTTTTTCCTTGCATCAGAATCCGATTACCCTTGATTGAGTCGGCAGAATCAAAAAAAGAGTATATAAACACAACCTCTTTTTATTATTTGGCCACGCCAACAACTAATTACGAGATTGCATTAATAGCCTCTACTCGCGTTCTAGCTCGTCTGAGAGCTAAATTCGCCTCAATTGTTTGTCTTTTCCCTTCAGCTCTACTCAAGTTAGCTTCCGCTATTTCAAGAGTTTGCTGAGCTTCTTTTGGATTAATGTCACTACCCCTTTCCGCATCGTTTACTAAAACGGTTATTTCATTATTGACTATTCTAGCGAAACCACCCATCAAGGCTATTGTAAACCATTGTCCCTTCAGACCTATTCTCAAAATGCCTATATCTACAGCCGTGGCAATGGGGGCGTGATTTGGTAATACACCAATCTGACCACTATTAGTAGATAAAATGATTTCTTTCACTTCCGAATTCCAAATAATTCGATTAGGAGTTAGTACACATAGATTTAAGGTCATTTCTTCGATTTGCTCTCCTCGTCTAGGTTCAGAGCCTTCGCGGTAGCTTCATCGATGTTACCTACCAAATAAAAGGCCTGCTCAGGAAGACTATCTAATTCTCCGGAAAGGATCAGTTGAAATCCCCTAATTGTTTCTCTTAGACCAACATATTTTCCCGGGGAACCCGTAAATACTTCTGCTACGAAGAAGGGTTGTGATAGGAAACGCTCAATTTTTCGTGCTCTTGCTACAGTTAAACGATCCTCTTCGGATAATTCGTCCAACCCAAGAATAGCTATAATGTCCTGAAGTTCTTTGTAACGCTGTGAAGTTTGCTTAACCCTTTGCGCAGTTTCATAATGTTCCTCGCCAACGATCCGAGGTTGAAGCATGGTTGACGTTGAATCTAAAGGATCTACTGCTGGATAGATCCCTTTGGCAGCCAGTCCTCTGGATAATACAGTAGTGGCATCTAAATGTGCAAATGTTGTGGCAGGGGCGGGGTCAGTCAAATCGTCCGCAGGGACATAAACTGCTTGAATGGAAGTTATGGATCCCTCTTTGGTAGAAGTAATTCTTTCTTGCAAAGAACCCATTTCTGTACTAAGAGTCGGTTGATAACCTACAGCAGAAGGCATTCTCCCTAATAAAGCGGATACTTCGGACCCTGCTTGGACGAAACGAAAAATATTGTCGATAAATAGAAGTACGTCTTGTTCATTAACATCCCGGAAATATTCCGCCATGGTTAGGGCAGTTAAACCAACTCTCATACGAGCTCCCGGCGGTTCATTCATCTGACCATAGACTAGGGCTACTTTTGATTCTGCAATATTTTGTTCATTAATGACTCCCGATTCTTTCATTTCCATGTAAAGGTCATTTCCTTCACGAGTACGTTCACCTACTCCGCCAAATACGGATACGCCTCCATGAGCTTTGGCAATGTTGTTGATCAATTCCATGATGAGTACTGTTTTACCTACTCCAGCCCCTCCGAAAAGTCCGATTTTTCCTCCACGGCGATAAGGAGCTAAAAGATCCACTACTTTAATCCCTGTCTCAAAAATCGATAATTTGGTATCTAACTGTATAAAGGCAGGCGCAGATCTATGAATAGGAGATGTTGTGCGTGTATCTACAGGACCTAAATTATCAACAGGTTCTCCAAGAACGTTGAAAATTCGTCCGAGAGTCGCTCCACCAACTGGAACACTTAGAGGAGCTCCTGTGTTAATCACTTCCATCCCTCTCATCAGACCATCTGTTGCACTCATAGCTACAGCTCTCACTCGATTATTTCCTAATAATTGCTGTACCTCACAAGTCACATTAATTTCTTGGCCAAGAGTATCTTGACCTTTAACTACTAAAGCGTTGTAAATATTAGGCATCTTTCCCGGCGGAAAGGCTACATCCAGTACCGGACCAATGATTTGAACGATACGCCCCTGGTTTTTTTCTTCAAGTGTGGAAACCCCAGGACCAGAAGTAGTAGGATCAATTCTCATAAGAAAAAATAAGAAAAA